ATATGAAGACTTAGCACTCTTTTTGAGTGAGAGAAAGCACAATATGAACAAACAAGAAAGAAAAAAGAAACAAAAAAAAGGGAACATAATCCCACTTTAGTTCTTTACCATAACCATACATATATTTTTTACCCATCTCTAAAAATGGAGGTATATATCTATACGCTAGATGAATAAGTATGTATCATGCTCTTGACTATTAACGAATATATATCCTGATCTGTCTCGATTAATTTGTATGAATATCTATCCGATATATTATTCATGTGTCAGGAACCAGATTTGAACTGGTGACACGAGGATTTTCAGTCCTCTGCTCTACCAACTGAGCTATCCCGACCATTTCCCGTGCATTATCCTAGTAGAGTACTTGTATCTATGTCAATTAAAGGGACTAAATCTAAATAAAGTAAAGTATTAAATAAAGTAAAGTATTAAAAAATTTTATCTAATAAATGTAAGGATAATGATATGGAATGTGAATGATTCAATAATAGAGATTCCTTGCCCATATATGTTCATTTGTACAGGTATCGTATCTATCCAAATTGGGATAAGATCCAAAGATTTCTCTTCGGATCCGTTTGTGAAAGAGTAGAGTGAATGAGAAAGAAAGATAGTGAATTTTGTTTGAACCACTGATGAAAAAAAGAGGATAAATAGTTAGGAAGTAAAATGGACTTTTTGTTGGGGATAGAGGGACTTGAACCCTCACGATTTCTAAAGTCGACGGATTTTCCTCTTACTATAAATTTCATTGTTGTCGGTATTGACATGTAGAACGGGACTCTCTCTTTATTCTCGTCCGATTAATCAGTTTTTCAAAAGATCTATCAAACTCTGGAATGAATGATTTGATCACTGAATATTCGATTCTTCCTTCAACTTCGATTGGAATGGATTCACAATAACTCTGAATTTTTTCTTTCATATATATATATTCGATAGATTCGGGTCGTGATTAATCGTTTGATATGTTAGTATGTATACGTACGTATTAGATATATTATATAATATAAGTCCGTCCTTTCTGTAATTTCGATAGAGGAATTCCAGCTACCAACACAACGTAGTCAACTCCATTCGTTAGAACAGCTTCCATTGAGTCTCTGCACCTATCCTTTTTTTATTCTAGTTTTATAAACCCTTGTTTTCTCAAAATAAAGATTTGGCTCAGGATTGCCCATTTTTAATTCCAGGGTTTCTCTGAATTTGGAAGTTACCACTTAGTAGGTTTCCATACCAAGGCTCAATCCAATCAAGTCCGTAGCGTCTACCAATTTCGCCATATCCCCTTTTGATTTGAGACCAAGATCCAGTTGGAATTCCACCCATCTCTTTCATTTATTTTGGAACCGTTGAATTCATTAGATAATGATTCCCATATCGAAAAAGTGTATGCTGCTATTTGATTTTTTTGGCGATCCTCTATCAGTTTATTTCTATTGGATAAACCTTGTTTCAATCAGAAATGATTCTATCATTGATGTATCCGCAATTCAATATGGATAGATATATCCCATATATATATATGTTTCTCCCTCCCTTTCTTTTTTACAGTGCGATTTGGAATACTGGAACGGTCGATATTCATTCTTCTTTTTTTTTTCGTCCTATCTCTTCCTTTTCCGAATGAAACCAGAAGAATGTCTCATTCTAATTTTGATTGTATCTTTATCCTTATCTTATCTTTTCTTAGGACCGATCCGCTCGCTATACGCTATAATTATTGCTATAACTGCTTTACTTTAAGAAATAAATAAATTTTATATTAAGAAATAATTAGATTTTTTATAATCATAATTTATAATTTTAAATTATCATTAATATATATATATACATATTCATTAACATATATATACATATTAAAAAATATAAATATAATGTATAAATATATAAATAAAATGTATAAAATGCATAAAAAAAGAATAGAATGTATAAATAATAATTAATGTAATTAATATGATATAATGAAAATTCTACTAATTAGTCATATACTAATTAGTCATATATTTCTATTAGAAAAATATCTATTAGAAAAATAGAATTCTATTAATTCTATTTAGTCATATCTAGTTCTATATTATTAGTTATAACTAATATAACTAATAATATTATAATAATAATAATATTAGATATAACTAATATATCTAATGATATATATATATATAATGATATAGATATAACAATAGAACTATGAACTATATAGTTCATATTAAATTAATAGCTAATAGCCCTAAGCTAAGATCCAGCAGTTTCCTGAATTCCTATACACTATTTCTATTTGTTATACTATTTCTATTTCTGTTATGTGAGCCCGCTTAGCTCAGAGGTTAGAGCATCGCATTTGTAATGCGATGGTCATCGGTTCGATTCCGATAGCTGGCTTTTTTTTTTCTCTATCGATTTTTCCATGATTGATAATCTCTCCTTTTCTCAAAATGTTGGATCACCGATCTATTATGTCGTGGTAACTTGTAACTATGAATAAAAAATGGATTGGAGCAATTAGATCTCTACAGAACAAATCATAAAACGGAGCCTCAACTTCCTATATATACATATACAAAAAATCCGGATATTAATAGAATTCATTTCATTCTACTTTGTAATACTTCAGTAAATTTAGCTTTGCTTTGTTTATCCTTTAGTTCAGTCTTAATTTAAGATTTATTCTGTAAAATGAAATTTCAATAAAATAAAAAAAGGAGTCTTTATGTCTCGTTATCGAGGACCTCGTTTCAAAAAAATACGCCGTCTGGGGACTTTACCAGGACTAACTAGTAAAAGACCTAAATCCGGAAGTGATCTTAAAACCCAATTGCGTTCTGGGAAAAGATCGCAATATCGTATTCGTCTAGAAGAAAAACAGAAATTGCGTTTTCATTATGGTCTGACGGAGCGACAATTAGTTAGATATGTACATATCGCTGGAAAAGCCAAAGGGTCAACAGGTCAGGTTTTACTACAACTACTTGAGATGCGTTTGGATAACATCCTTTTTCGATTGGGTATGGCTTCGACCATTCCTGGAGCTAGGCAATTAGTTAACCATAGACATATTTTAGTTAATGGTCGTATAGTGGATATACCAAGTTATCGTTGCAAACCCCGAGATATTATTACTACGAAGGATAAACAAAGATCGAAAGCTCTGATTCAAAATTATATTGCTTCACCCCCCCCCGAGGAATTGCCAAAACATTTGACTATTGACTCATTCCAATATAAAGGATTAGTAAATCAAATAATAGATAGTAAATGGATCGGTTTGAAAATAAATGAGTTGTTAGTCGTAGAATATTATTCCCGCCAAACTTGAACCTAACGAAAATAACAAAGAAAGATTCAGAGAATTTTGCCCTCTTTTCGACGAAGTAAATAGATCTAAGGGCCTTGATCCGCATTTTTCTCATTCACGTATTACAAATAGATCAGCAGTAGGATTTTTTTTCTTTTTTGTTCTTTCCGATATTTGTATTTTACGTACCGCAGTAATGTAATTAGGAATAGAGAATTTCTGGAATAGAGAATTTCTATCAAATAAAAGTCTTATTGCTGGAATAATGGTATCAGTTGTTATTTGATTTGATACATTGTGGTCGGTCACGTTGGTGAATTAACAGAAACGGAAAGAGAGGGATTCGAACCCTCGGTAAACAAAAGCCTACATAGCAGTTCCAATGCTACGCCTTGAACCACTCGGCCATCTCTCCTACATAATCTTATTATTGACCAGAAACCGAGTGAATAGCGAGTCATTCATATTATTGCAGTACAGGTATGACCGATCAATGGTTCCATAGGAATAATTCCTTTCAAATTTCCTATTTCTCAACACCAACTTCTCTCATCAGCTACCCCATGGATCTATTACAAATTCATGAATCGTCCCATGGATTTTTATTTCCATTGTATGGCATGACGTATACACGTCATGTAAACAAAACGGATGGTTACTCTACTCTATTTTATCATGGAATAATTATTCTTTTTCCTCTTTGGATCATAACCAAATCAAAACTTCTCGAGTTATCAAAATCCGTAGTAAAAGAAAGTCCTTGGTTATTCAACTTAGATGAAATCTTAGATGAAATAGTAATAGTTCCGTTCATTGGTATACTACGAAATTGTAATGAAATCCAATCTGATTCAAATATTTCATATCTCTCCTTGTCCAAACAAAATGGGACAATTTGAGCGGAAGGTCCACATTTTTAGAATTAGTCTGTTTTATGTTATTTCGTATTGTACAATTCCTTTGTTTGTGGGATCATTTTCCCCGAAGGGTAATGAAAAGAATTCTAATTATAGATTATAGAAAGGATTGCTAATTATGCCTAGATCTCGGATAAATGTAAATTTTATTGATAAGACCTCTTCAATTGTAGCCAATATTCTATTACGAATAATTCCGACAACTTCAGGAGAAAAAAAGGCATTTACCTATTACAGAGATGGTGCGATTTGATTCTTTTTTCTTCTTTTTTTAGACTTCAGTATTATGAGAAAGATATGTGATTCGGGATAGAAAGAACCAAATTATTGAAATAAACCTACGCTTGGTGAAGGTGAGTTTGAAGATAGAACAATTCCTTCTGTCGTGTATCCTCGATTGATGCAGCCTCGGATGCTTCAATTGTTAATTTGAGTATTGAGCGAAAGGTTACACCTATGGGTTCTATATTGTAGGTCAATCCTATTCCACTAGTACCAATGGGCAGCATAGGGGAAGAAGCACTACACCAAGGAATCAACAATACGAAAACTTTGTTATAAATTTCCCTTTTCCTTATTGGTATCGGGACTAACAAGAATGGTTGGGACAACAAACATCCATCTCGTTCGTACTTTGGATACCCGTATAACCATCAAAGATCGTTGAAGTGACTAATTCCTGAAAATAGGAGGCGTTGAGGACAAAGAAATTGTTGGAGTTACCATTTCCATCTAGCACTAATATGATTGGTGTTAAAAAAACCTCTTGCGGGAAGGCTGGC